ACGGCCAAAAAGCCCCTTATCGGATTTGAACCGATGACTTACGCCTTACCATGGCGTTACTCTACCACTGAGTTAAAAGGGCCATTTTATTCAATTACTGAATGAGTCAGTAGGCGCATAAGATAGATCTATCTATGTATATATATATATTATAAGTTATATTATAAGTATACACAGTAGACTCATACTGGTTAGTGTCCCCTTCGGGAACGATAATTTGGATTTACTTAAGGAGTATAGGTATAAGGTAATTTTGGTTTATTGATATTGGATTTGATAAATATCAACAAAATTAATTGTTTCAAGACCAACCCAAATGAAATTGATTTGAATTGACCTGACCCCCATCAGAACGAAACAAAATCCATTTGATGAATACATGTACCTACCAATTCGACGTAGATCCAAGATATTTTATTGAAGCATGCGCTGAAGAGATTTTGGTTGTGCTCTGAACCCAATTTTTAGAGAAAAAACAAATTTCGATAACTTGTTGATCCCCCAGATTTTCAGATTTTGATTTCTCATCTGTTAATTTCCTTGCTTAGTGTGATATGGAGATACGCCTCTCTGATCTTAACAAGAAGTTAATCAATGAATGAAAGTGGAAGAAATGAAGTTTAACCTTCTTTTTTTTATATTAATTTTCTAGAATCTTCAGAATAAAGATTCGAATGAGTGATTCATGAATATAAATGACGAAAACGAATCAAAAAATGCTATGGTATGGGATCAGAAAAGACGTAAAGATCCTTCGGATCTAGTCATACCATTATATTGACAATTTCAAAAAACTGCTCATACTATGAGCATAGTATGATGGCGGTCGGGCAATTATGCCCCCATCGTCTAGTGGTTCAGGACATCTCTTTTTCAAGGAGGCAGCGGGGATTCGACTTCCCCTGGGGGTAGGTTACTACGAAAGGAAGTTGATCATGGATTATCAATAAGACTCGAATAGACTCTTTCTGGGTCGATGCCCGAGCGGTTAATGGGGACGGACTGTAAATTCGTTGGCAATATGTCTACGCTGGTTCAAATCCAGCTCGGCCCAATAATTAATAATTCGCTGATTCACCATGAAATGCCCTTTAGTTTTCCAGAAATGGAAGATATGAAAGAATCAAAAAAGTCAAATTTTCTGATATATCCCCACCACTATTTTTTTATTTGTTCCATTTATTTGGTCTCATAAATTCTGATTCTGATCTTGCTAGTGATCTAGATTTCTATCAGGATTATTAAGTATAAAGTCTAATGAAAAGAAGAAAGCAAAGACAAAAAGACGCTTTTTTCAACGAAAAATGGATTCTCAATCGATTTGGCAATAACGAAAGGATTACTAATAATCAATAATCCGTGCTGCTTTCTTCTTTCACTAAAGTGTATATTCATGTGGATATCACTCACGTCTCTGTTACAACAGGGCACTATTAATCGAAATGGTTTGAATCAAATCATAAGAATACGGATGCTGTACGTTTTATTTCTCCGGGATTGTAGTTCAATTGGTCAGAGCACCGCCCTGTCAAGGCGGAAGCTGCGGGTTCGAGCCCCGTCAGTCCCGACGGATCCAAATCCAATAAAAAAATACATAAATATCTCTCTCCATTTTCTGTTAAACTGGGTACAAATGGTATAGTTTCATTCCCCGAGGTATCCTTCTTTTTCTTTGTTTTCAAAGAAAATTAGATCATTAAAAAAAAGGAGTTTAGAACTTAACTCCTTCCTTTTTTCTATTTTCTGTTTGTTTTGGTTTATTTGTAAACCGTTTGGAAACAATGGAAGTGGAAAGCGGGTAGATTATTGTACAAGAAAGGCGGTAGGTTATCGAAAAGACAGAATGGAAAAGAATGATAAATCAAAATAAAGTCTTAAAATATAAAGGAAAGGAATTCTTTTGAGTGAATCAGGAATCTAAGTTTGTATTGGTATGTGGATAAAAGATCCGCCTATGTTATACTATTCAATTCTCGACGATGAATCGACTTGATAGCTCAGATATTGTTATTCATGATATTGATCCGATTCAATATCATTGAAATCTAATCGATCCCATTGAATTGACAAACGAAAGATTTATCATCTCTATGGGATTAAATCCCGAGTTATTGCGAAGTAAAAAAAAAAACGAAACGATGAGATTATGGAAGTAAATATTCTCGCATTTATTGCTACTGCACTGTTCATTCTAGTTCCTACTGCTTTTTTGCTTATAATATATGTAAAAACGGTCAGTCAAAGTAATTAAAGTGATTAATTTGAATTACACTTGATTTCTTAGTTCTTATCAATGATTTAAGAACTCAAAAAAAAATTCAATTTCCCAAATGCAATGAACGGACTAGAATCCGCAGTAGCCTCTAAGATCCGATAGTAATAGTATGGTCGAACGATTCATTTTTGAATCGTTCGACCATACTATCCATTTTTATTATTGTAATCTAGAAAGATACAAACTGAATCGAGATCAATCTACAATATGTATATGGATCTTCATAAATGTTAATATCAATTAAATATATGGAATGTACATAGTATCTCAATTCTATTTCTTTGCTTCATCTATTTGTTTCCTTTATCTATTTGATTTTTGTTGATTCCAATCAATCTGAAATAATCGCGAGGCAACTCTTATAATTTTCTAATTTATAGAAAATTAGAAAGTAATCTTTTTTTTAGCATTTCAAAGAAGTAATTGATTGCGCGGTTTACAGATAATCCAAGGAGTTCTACGGTAACTTCTTCGGATTTCGAAATTAGAAAGGGGTTATCCTATCGATTTTGAATCCTTCAGCCATGATAGCAAACGCGTCAATAAAGCACAGCAGAAATAAAAGCCAATACAATTTCGGAATGAAGATATTTTTATTAATTCAATTTTTTAATTCGAAATTGAATTAAATTAATGAATTCAATATATTAAATAATTAATAAAGATTATTTATGCTTTGCAAAACGATCTATAAAAAATCTATAAAAAAGTGATACAATTTGATTCCCCAACTCAATTCGTAGTATCTCTAGAGTCCACTCCTTCCCCATATTACGAGTGAAAGGGAAAATGTAAAGACTACCATTAACGCAGCCCAAGCGAGACTTACTATATCCATGTGAATTATGTCCCCTATCTCTCTGAATATGAAGGAATTATTCCATTAGTGTTTATTAATAATAGTGGAATCACTGGTGCAGAGTCAAAAGGGGATTCTGACCCAACACCCTCGATCAAAGACTCCAATAAATATGAAAAATTAAACTGCAGTTACGCTTTTCTTTTGAAGTATCAAAGGGAATGCTACTAATATATATATGTAGGAATACTGATACCTATTCTTTATTTTTCTTGTCCTTCATTATCATTAAGTAAAAGAAAAAAGCCAATTATCCATCCAATCTAATTAAAGACCCGGCCAGTAGACACGACATTAGTAATGGAAAAAAATCGGTAACTCTTTATTTGATATGATAGCCCTTCCACTACTATAATCTTTCCTTGAATCCTAAATACAACGAGTTACGGCACTTTAATTTAAAGAAGGGAACCCCCAGCTGTTTCCAATCAAGAAAGTCTCAAGACTACGCGTGTTTTGCTGGGAAAAATTCGGCGAGTTATAACAGCAAAGGGGAATAAAGAATAAGGGATTTCGAGTCTTGTCTTTTGTTAATCAGGCGACACCCAGATTTGAACTGGGGAAAAAGGATTTGCAGTCCCCCACCTTACCGCTCGGCCATGCCGCCAAAACGATACCAAATAGATGAAAATATTCCCCTTTATTTGTTATTTGTTTTTTTGGGGGGGCCGGCGCCTTCCCTTCAATTAATTTTATAGTATCTCAAAACACCCAATATCGAAATACCTCTCTTTTCTATTAAAAAACCAAATGGGAATTTTTTTCAGTTACAAAAGCAAAAATTCAGAACAAATTGGAACCATTAACTATATGACTGTAAATTCATGACCCACTCTTGGATTTACATCTCAAATTGTCTTTACCTAATGATAAATGATATAAGAAAATCAAAATTGATATATAACTAATCAGTCTTGATTTTTTTATTGAAAAAAAAAACCTTCTCAACTCAATTTCAATTATAATGTCAATTATTAGTATATGTAAACCCCAAACATAAGTTGTGTTCCACAGTTAGCTTATGGGGTATATTATTTGTGTATGATGCCTGTTTATAGGGAATAGGCGGACACTTGTCGTACTGCAATTTAGATTGATTAGATTGAAGAGAAAATAGAAATTTTGATAGAGTACCACATGTGCTGTCCCGAGTAGAAGTATGCAATAAAGGAGAGCGATGTATGGATAGATAGCTATAGCAGCGCGGGTTTAATAAATACAAGCCTTCTTATGCACTTCAATCGTATTCTAAAAATAAAAATTCTACGAAAAAAAGAAAAAGGAGTTCTCTGCAAATCATTTTTGGAACAATGGAATTCACGAAAGAGTTAAGTACTCAAAAAATTAACTTTCTATTGTTATATTGTTTCTGATTATTATGTCTTTATCTCCGTGAATGGATCAAATCCCGAATCCATTTATTTTTCTGATATCCAATCGGATTGGAATATGTAATATCATAATAATGGTATAAAGTGAATTTTCTATTCTAGACAAAATAAAAAAACTCCATAATTCTAAGTGGAATTTATCAATTCCTTTCCGTTTGGATCTGTCTCTTAGAAATTCCAATTTAACTAAGTCTAAAATTAAGTCTAAAATCATCTTTTTTCCTCCGTTCATACGTATTTCATACATTCCATATATATGGAGTTGGGTAAAATTTCATGTGATTCAGTAAACAGAATCGAAATTCCATCATTGCTAGATCGATTCATATGATTCAATGCAGAATGAGAAAAGAATGGGATTTTTTGATAAATGGGAAATTCAAAATGCTCGGTGACGGAAATGCGGGAATGTCTACAATACCCGGGTTGAATCAGATACAATTTGAAGGATTTTGTAGGTTCATTGATCAGGGCT